AAACTCAATAGAATTCATAACTGTCTCAATGGAATCTTTTCCTTCTTTTTGATTGTCTGAATATTCAGGAGCTAAGACCATTCCAATGCTCCTTTTCGCCATGCATAAACTGAACCAACAATTGGGATAAGCACGAAAATTAAAGCTTCTATAAATACAGATACACCCAATACATCGAAACTCATTGCCCATGGATAAAGAAAGACCGTTTCAACATCAAAAACAACAAAAACTAGAGCAAACATATAATAACGGATTCGGAATTGTAACCAAGCATCCCCCATGGGTTCTATACCCGATTCATAACTAGAGAGCTTCTCTGGTCCTTCACTAATCGGGGCTAAAACTCCGGAAATTAGAAATGCCAAAATAGGAATAACACTTGATATTATTAGAAATGCCCAGAAGATATCATATTCGTGAAGCAGAAACATAGATGTACTCCTATGAATGTGGAATATACCGAATTAGTCGATTCGAATCGGAATTGTCAATTCATCCATAACTGCTTAGTCGAAACAAACATTTTGATCGAACCACATAGTTTCGTTTGTTTGCTGTGGGTCATGTCTCGTTTCAAGATTTATCCAACGTAATCTCACTTACTTCGATTCTATTTCGATATAGTGTAGACATATCATGCTCTTATATAAATCAAATTCTCTCAATTTCACTTTGCCTCGGATTCTCTATAAAAAGGGAATGAAAGAATATATTCAATTAAATAATATGAATTTCAATTCATATTCATAAATAAAATGAATAAAAGAAAGATTCAATTAAATATTAAACATAAATGTTATGTTAAAATTGAAATATTCAATTAATATAATCAAAGAAGAGGTCTGGCTCATTTTTTTTTTCTTTTTTTTTGCTTAGTGATTTAGAATATAGTCAGTAGTCAGATGTAGTGGAATGTCTAGGGATTTCCATCTCGTTATGGTATATTCTACTCGGTTGGCGTTCGTGTATTCTTTTCATTAAGATCTGGATAGAGGATCATTGCTTCTATTGATTCGATACGGATACAGAAACAGAATGCATCGACCAATTAGATTCTCTCTCCTTGTCCCAGATTTATACTTAATTGATTTTATTCAATCCGTTGAATTCTGAGGAACCCTTATATATAAGTTCCTATACCCAAATTAGAGACTTTGGACCTGTACTACCCCGACCTTACCCCCCAGAAACAATCGAATTATTTAATTCGAGTTCGAAGTCTTGAAAGAGCATTCCATTTCGGACCAATTTCTAGGACTAAAGATCTTGATTTGGAATGACTCGAAATACTTGTTAATGTAATAATATCTAGTAAGACCAACGGTTAGGCTTCGTGACAATAAAAAGGCTTCTTTTGAAACAAACCTACACAATGGAGCATAATGCAGTGGTAGAGTCGGATGAATTGTAAATGATCTACAGAAGATACTTCTAATGGAATGGAATCACGCGTTGTCGAACGATTCGACAGACCCACTCATAAAAATAAAAATAGAAGAGGGCGCAAACATTGATTAGGACCAAGTCATTATCTCTGAAACTGGGGTTGTTGTTCCACCAAAAAGTGATGAGTTGGGGGATTCCTAACTCATCCAAGTTCAAATGGCCCCTAATCTTCTTGCATAAAGTCTGCATCGGTAGAATTGGAATGATGAGCAATTGGATTGGAGTAAATTGGAATACAAAAAAATAAGTATTGTACAGAAACAGAAAAATAACTACTTGTTTTGCCAGGCCGGTTATACGAAGAAAAGCCTATTTTACAATGAAACTTACCAACTTCGTTTTTGAAACTCCGGCTTACAAATACAAGAACAAGAATAGGTACTAGATCCATGTGACTTACTATTCGATTTGATTTGGTTGGGTCAGGTTGGAGTTTTTAGCCAGGCTCATGTTATGATTTTGACTTCATAAATTGACTTGGGTATACCAAAGCAAAGGTGTATCACTAAATCTTTGATCATGGACAAGAAAAGAGGAAAAAGTCGTATGTCATTCACACACGAAGATTAATGAAGAAGAATGGCTTTGTTTATCCGAGATTTGAAAATGATCCGATTGGATCCATTGGAATAAATTCTTGTTTTCATTTTCATGCCCCGAGGAATCGATCTCCGTGAGCATGTGGGAATGATTCCATTTCTATGGACCAATCAACCGGCCAGCCACAAGCAATCATTAATTAGGAAATGAAAACTATACAAAAAAGTATAGGGCTATACGGACTCGAACCGTAGACCTTCTCGGTAAAACAGATCAAACTGATTATTGTCGAAATGATTCGAACTGTTTCAAAGACCCAACATGCATTTTTTTTGCATTGGGCTCTTTCATTAACTGATAGAAAGATCAGCTCGTTCACCATATTTTTTCTTGACAGGAAGATAACGAGATGGCTCCATGTGCTCTGATTCATTATTTGTATTCTGATTCAGGAGCAATACCAAAGTGTTTCAAAGAAGGGTTACCTTGACGTAGGTCTGCCTCCGGCCTA